ATCAAGATCCGGATAGAATTGTTGGCTTTCTCAAGAGCTTTCTCGGCCGCTCCTAATTCCTATCTCGGTAGCTTCATCTTCTTCGGGAGCTGAGAATGCTTCTGCTGCCGAACCGGGAGGGACAAAGAGGCTTACTTGCCTTATTTCAAAAATGGAAAACACGTCTTTCTGGTGGGGGTACAGCCAAATCAAGATCCTTCTATAGTTGTGGACCGAGGAAGATTCGAGGGACTACGCGCTTTCATTCCCTTACAGCTGCCTTACAAGCCCTTCCACTGCCCTCACTCCCAATCGCCCCACTATCTGCTAGTCTGGTTCGACTCGAACTTCTGTCATGTCAAGCTTCCTGACCTGCTTTGTACCAGCCGGTATTTTGTGTACTTCGGGGCGAGCTCGCTCTAACGTCGTGCCGGGTCACAACGAATGGAACTTTTATAAGGCATGCACAATTGGACAAGCTGCTTACCGTGGCCACCTACCGCCTTCCCTTAAGGCCGTCGTCATGCTAGAACTCTCAAACGGTTGTCAAGGATGGCTGTAATTCAGGAAGCGCTTGTAACGTGAGTGAAGCGGATTGAATACACACTTGTCGGGGTGAACTATCGAAAAAGACCCCCCAAATCGGCCTTGAAGAAAGGAACCTCACGTCAAAAGGGTTTGGCTGATGCACTGCGTCCCAGCGATCGTTGGCTAACACTAGATTCCAGAAATGGCTTTGTTTTGTCATTCTGGTGTTGTCGAGGCAGAAGGCACACTTGGATTGGAACTGATGCTGGAGGTGAATCCGCTAATGTGTCAGGTGAGGTCATACCACCAAAACGGCATACTTGAAACGACAACCCGCTGAAACCGCACTAAAGCTTTGAAAGAGACGTTCCCCTCATCCTTAAAGTAAAGACGGTTACCACGTCTTTCATTAAGGGAAGGCGCTGACTAGCCCTGCTCAATAAGGATGTAGGGTCTCTTGAGCGCTTCATTGAGCATTTTGATTTCCTATCCCGTCCTTACGCTACGCTATCCATAACCATAAGGTTGACCTATAGCCCTCTCTTCTCTCTCTTTGTCCACGCGAAGATTCCCCTTGGTCATGTAATAGAAGAAAAATGGGAAGACCTCCCAGTTGGACCCAGACTGCGATGGTAGTGAATGTGGCCTCAGCTCCCACAAATGCAGGCTCCCAAAGCCTTAGACTGAGATAGTACCACAAAGCAGGGGTTAACATAAATGACTCTATAGAAGTCCTCTCCCGCTTGAAAGCTAAATAAGGAGGTGCCCCAAATCCCTGCATTCCATTCTTGGCAGAGGTTCCTTCCATCTAATCCCTTGAAGTACTTCGCCCACCTTCGAAGAGTTAAATAAATGATCATTCAAAGCAGACTAAAGGCATAGGGCAAAGGAGCGAAAGCCATTGCGCTAACGAAGTTTTCTTGCTAGGGCTAGCGCCTTTAGTGTTCCCGACCGCCTGCCTTTCGGCCTTAGCGTTCCAAACAACCAGTAGTGTGACCGATCTGTGTTCAAAACAACCGATGACGCTAGCGACGACTCGTGGGGCCCCCTAACGCCGAACAAAAAGGACTGGTGCTATAACGACGAGTGGTGTGGTCCTAACAACCTACTATGGTAACGACAACTCGTAGTGGTCCTAACTACTAGCAACAACCACTACGGCAAGCGCCACAACGACGATAACGCTAGACCTTAATATAGGCTTGCGAAGCAACCGCAACTCGTTGTAGGTCCTCCCCTTACATTACAGTCGAGTAGCTTTCACTCCTTCGCTTGCAACGTGCGGTTGGTTTACCTAACGCATGGCTTCCCCAACGCCAATAGTCGCATGAGTTCTCCTAGACCATAACCCATGCCTTGAAACAAACCGCATGATGCGTTCCGGAGTTGCCGTAGTTCTGTTACCGCCTTGTCGTCTTGGATTGGGAAGGATACGACAGGCTCATTTCAAGGACACTCAATTTCAGGCTTTCGAAGCTCTGACGCTTTCTGTCGCATTTGTTCTATCTTTTGTTTACCTATCATTTTCACTTTCTTTAACCGTACTTAGGCAGCTCTTCGTTCGTTCGGCAGAGGCGTAGAGCTATCTACTTGGTCGCGACTGGCTCTGCTACGCTAGGTTCTCCCTATGGCGCTACGCATCGTTCCCTTCGGTCGAGCGAATCCCCTTGTTCCGGTCCGAGAATCCCTATGTCTGAGGTCGAGCAGCTACGCTCTCGTTGGTCGAGGTTAGATCCTCGTATGTCGCCACTCTCGTCACTGGGCGTTCTCACTTTTGCCTTGTTATCTCAGGACACTCTGCCAGGTTGTTCCTTGTTGACCGGCCTTGTGATTCTCGTTATAGAATGTAGTGCCCAACAGTTTAAAGGAACGGGTGAAGTCTCGGGATCCGCTCTAGTCGAGTAAGAGATTTCCCCTGTAGAGTAGTCTCCGTATCAGTCCATGGGCTAAGGCGCAATTGCCTTCTTAGAGCCAGTAACTTCGTACTGAAAATTGGAGAAAAAAGAGTGACAGAGGCATCTTCCATTCATCTCGATTTTGGTTTTTCTGCACCATATTTTGATCTCCCTTTTCTTCGATCCGGAATTCCCAACAAATCCTTGACTCCTCGAATACAATGGGATTTCACACCTGGCGAATCTTTCACTCTACCTCCTCTTATTAAGACTATAGAATGTTCCTGCGAATTATGACCTTCGCCCGGAATGTGAGCAAATATATCATGTCGATTGCTCAACCGTACTTTGGCTATCTTACGTGGAGCTGAATTAGGTTTTTTCGGTGTTCTCGTTGGTACACGCGGGCATACTCCTTGCTTCTGGGGACATTGATCCGAAGCTCGAGTACGGTCCGTGCGCCGTTTTTCTTCTCTACCATGACGAATCAATTGATTTAATGTAGGCATCGCACTCTTGACTTTTGTCCTTCCCCCCGATTTTTGCCCTATCGCTAGTGGTTACTCCCGATCCGAAGCACCCCTTTTCCATTCATAGAGAGATCCAATCGTCAAAATCAATAAAAAGGCCATCATGGACCAAGATCCAAAGGGATCAATCTTGTTGGGAGGTACTGCCCAAGGAAAGGAAAAGGTGACTTCCGGATCAGGGATAATAAATAAAATAGAAACAAGATAAAATCGTATATCAAAACGACTTCTGGCATCACCGAAAGGATCGAAACCACATTCGTAGGCCGACAATTTTTCTGGATAGGTCGAACTATTGGAAGCAAATGGAAAAGGAACACCGAGTGGGATCAAAGAAACTAGCGGACTGATCACTAAATAGATACAAATAGGTGCAAATTCTGACATCACCACAGCCCACTTTGTTTTCTCGCTCCTAGCTCGCGGAGCGGCATACCGAAAAAAAGATAGGATTTGAATCGATGACTTAAGCCCTTGCGCTATTCCCCCCTGATCGCATCGTAGATAGCAGTCAGAGTCAGTACGCTTTCTATTCTCTTTATATTATATATGAAAATAGATAAGAAAGGAGGGCTGCCGAGGCCCGGAACTTCTCCGAGAGGTTCCTTTCGATACTCTGCGCACAGAAGCGATATCGAACATCACTTATTGTCATTTCTCACATCACTTATTGTCATTTCTCAATTGATGATACTTCATTTAGCTACTTAATAAGATAAGAAGATCCAAAAAAAGATCAAATAACGGAAGGCGGAAGGTCGATTAGGAAAGGAGCTTTTCAAATCAAAGAATTCGTTTATTGCAAAGCCTTCTTTCAGATAAGTTGTTTATAAAAAAACTCCTTAACTCATTAACTCAGGATCGGTAAAGGCCTTACTCTATTCCTTGTCAGGAATAGCGGCCTTAGAGCTTCTACTACTATCGGCTATCTAACTCTCGGGAAATCGGGGGTTTTGTCGGGGAATCGGTGTCGTGGTGGTGCTACGAGATGGCGATTTATCGTATAGAAGAATGGGTCCGCGGACCTTTTGATTGACCATAGATGCGAACCGACCGACCGCTACCTAAGAGAAGATAAGTAGTTCTTCTATCGTTCAAGGGCAAGGGGAGAACAGGTAGCGGCTTGCCTAGATCTCGTATTTCCCACGTAGTCCGTCGAAAAAACCAACGATTCTCCTCTCAAAGTAATAGAGAGATCCTTTTCTTTTTCCGGTATGTAGCTCCGCGAACAAGGAGCGCATCATCAGAGCAGGGCGAAAACGAACATAGGATCATGGCCCTTTTCTTCTTTCTTTTGCTGCTGATCTCACATCGAGAGCAGCCCCTTCGTGTTCAGGATGATCGGATGAGAGATCTTCCTCCGACTCCGATAAATCGGTCAAGCGGGAGGCTACCCTCGACTTACCTCTCTCTAGAAAAACCCCCTCCCCAGAGGAGAGCATAAGCTCCAGGATGAGTATGTCCTGGATTACCGGATTCATTCTCGTCCTGATCCACCATGAAATTTTTTTCGAAAGAAAAATGATAGGAGAGGGCTCGTAATGATCTTTGAGAAGATCACAAGGTGCTGAACAGGATAGGGGGGTCTGTAGGTTTTTGTGAAAGGGATGCTCTTCTCATGTTATTGCTGAAAAGAAAAAGCGAATTCCTCTATTTGATGTCGATTCACCCACACTTCCATTCCTTGTAGAGGGGGGCTAACTGCTTGCTGGCTGGGAGCTGTATGAGCGGTAACGTCCACGTACGGCTCCGTGAGAAGGACGGTGGACAGAAATGGCCTTGTTGTACCTCACTCTCGTCTTCAATGGGGTCTGCTCTTTCTTTTTTGGGAGAGTATGCCAATATGATCTTAATGAGGTGCGGGGCTTTGCATCTGACATTCGTTGGGCTTCCCTCTTCGGGAGCCTGCGTCCCGGCGTTTTTGCGCAATAAACCCCTCCGGCCGAAGACTAGTGGTAGGTGGTCCCGCGGAGCTTTCGGAAAAGGGTAGCCTAGTGTGTAAGCACAGCAATGAACCGCGGCGAACCCCCAGACGACCTATCTAAGATTAGGGGGGAGATCCTCAATA